AATACTAATCGATTCATCTATAATGAAATATTAAATGAATCCTTCTTATAGAAGAAAAAAATGAAGAAAAAAAATCAAGAGCTTCGAGCCAATAAAGACTAAGAAGGTTGACTCAAGAATAAATTGGATTATGAGCTCCGTTGTAGAATTCTGACCTAACCATTAAATACGAAGCGGTGGGAACGATGGAACCTGTGACTGCAAAAGATTTTATTGAACAAATGAATCTTACTGATTCACTAGTCGGGATGGCGAAATGAACCGGAAATCAATTCATCTATTCTGAGAAGTCACGAACAAGCGCTACGACTGAAATAGAGATTGCAAGAGTAAATATTCGCCCGCGAAAACTTTCTTTTTTTTTGAATTTGAATTGTTGGATAAAGGACAAAAGAAAATAAAGATTTATTAGAACGTTAGAAAAAAAACTATTATTTATCAAATTTTTTATAAAAATGTTCTAATATCTATTCAAATTAATTGAAATTCCATTTTGAATCCTTTTATTCGCGAGGAGCTGGATGAGAAGAAACTCTCACGTCCAGTTCTGTAGTAGAGATGGAATTCCGAAACAACCATCAACTATAACCCCAAAAGAACTACATTTCGTAAACAACATAGAGGAAGAATGAAGGGAAGATCTTATCGAGGTAATCATATTTGTTTCGGTAAATACGCTCTTCAGGCACTTGAACCTGCTTGGATCACATCTAGACAAATCGAAGCAGGTCGACGAGCAATGACACGAAATGCACGCCGTGGTGGAAAAATATGGGTACGTATATTTCCAGACAAACCAGTTACAGTAAGACCTGCTGAAACACGTATGGGTTCGGGGAAAGGATCCCCTGAATATTGGGTAGCTGTTGTTAAACCGGGGAGAATACTATATGAAATGGGTGGAGTAGCCGAAAATCGAGCCAGAAGAGCTATTTTACTAGCAGCATCCAAAATGCCTATACGAACTCAATTAATTATTTCGGGATAAAAATGTAGAACCGACAGAAATGAGTCTCGGGGATGAAACCGCAGGTTTCTTTTTTTGGACAAACAATATTTCTTTTATTTTCTTTATCCTTTGCATTGGAAGAATAGACTAAAAAATTGATATGATTCAACATCAGACCCATTTAAATGTAGCGGATAACAGCGGGGCTCGAGAATTGATGTGTATTCGAATCATAGGAGCTAGTAATCGTCGCTATGCTTATATTGGTGACGTTATTGTTGCTGTGATCAAAGAAGCAGTCCCAAAAATGCGCCTAGAAAAATCAGAAGTAGTCAGAGCTGTAATTGTCCGTACCTGTAAAGAACTTAAACGTGACAGCGGTATGATAATACGATATGATGACAATGCTGCAGTTGTGATTGATCAAAAAGGAAATCCAAAAGGAAGTCGAATTATTGGTGCAATCCCCGAGGAATTGAAAGAATTCAATTTTACTAAAATAGTTTCATTAGCTCCCGAGGTATTATAAAATAAAATAAAATGAGATCGTGATTGGGGTATTTGAAAGAAATAGATTAAGAACTAGATTAATTCGTAGATTGTGTCTCAGGCATATACCTTGAAAATATTCATAAACCAATAAAAAAAAAAAAGAAAAACATGTTAATTATATCCAATTTGCAGACACCAATAATTTTAGTTCATGATGGGTACAGACACTATTGCTGAGATAATAAACTCGATACGAAATGCTGATATGGCTAGAAAAAGGGTTGTTCGCATAGCATCTACTAATATTACCGAAAATATTGTTAAAATACTTTTCCGAGAAGGTTTTATCGAAAACGTCAGAAAACATCGAGAAAAAAACAAATATTTTTTGGTTGTAACCCTGCGACATAGAAGGAATAGGAAAAGCCCTTATAGAAAATTTTTCAATTTAAAACGGGTCAGTCGGCCCAGTCTACGAATCTATTCTTACTCTCAAGAAATTCCTAGAATTTTAGGTGGGACAGGGATTGTAATTCTTTCTACTTCTCGAGGTATAATGACAGACCGGGAGGCTCGACTAGAAGGAATTGGCGGAGAAATTTTGTGTTATATATGGTAATCATTTTAATATCCAAATGGGATCCTCTTCCTATTTATAAAAAAAAAAAGAAAGAGGGTGAGTTGTTTAATATCGTTTCTCCTCCATTAGTTGATACTTCAAGGGGGCTTTACCTGCAATGACAGAACAAAAATGGATTCACGAAGGTTTAATTACTGAATCGCTTCCCAATGGCATGTTCCGGGTTCGGTTAGATAATGAAGATCTGGTTCTAGGTTATGTTTCAGGAAAGATCCGGCGTAGTTCTATCAAGATACTGCGTGGAGACAAAGTCAAAATTGAAATAAGTCGTTATGATTCAACCAGAGGACGTATAATTTCTCGAATCGACAACGACAACGAAAACAAGGATTCAAAAGATTAGCTGGTTTTTATTCAATACGATTCGAGATGAAAAATTTCAAGAAACTTATTTTCTACCAAGAAGTAGATTCAGAATT